ATCGATTTTTTTTCATTCCCGAGGAAGTGCATATTTTACCTGAATCTTCTTCCATAATGGTACGGAACAATAGTATCGTTGGAGTAGATACACCAATCACTTTAAATATAAGAAGTCGAGTAGGCGGATTGGTCCGAGTGGAGAAGAAAAAAAAAAGGATTGAATTAAAAATATTTTCTGGGAATATCTATTTTCCTGGAGAGATGGATAAGATATCCCGACACAGTGCCATCTTGATACCACCCGGAACAACGGTAAAAAAAAAAAATTCTAAGGAATCAAAAAAAAAGAAAAATTGGATCTATGTCCAATGGATCACAACTACCAAGAAAAAGTATTTTGTTTTGGTTCGACCCGTAATTCTATATGAAATAGCGGACGGTATCAATTTAGTAAAACTTTTCCCCCAAGATCTGTTCCAGGAAAGGGATAATCTGGAACTTAAAGTTATCAATTATATTCTTTATGGAAATGGAAAATCTATTCGGGGAATTTCTGACACAAGGATTCAATTAGTTCGGACTTGTTTAGTCTTGAATTGGGATCAAGACAAAAAAAGTTCTTCGATAGAAGAGGCCCGCGCTTCTTTTGTTGAAGTAAGTACAAATGGTTTGATTGGAGATTTCCTAAGAATTGACTTAGTGAAATCCCATATTTCGTATTTCAGAAAAAGGAATGATCTGTCCTGTTCAGGATTGATCTCGGATAATGAGTCGCACCCGACTAATATCAATCCATTTTATTCTATTTATTCCAAGGCAAAAATTCAACAATCACTTAGCCAAAATCACGGAACTATTCGTATGTTGTTGAATAGAAATAAGGAATGCCGATCTTTGATAATTTTGTCATCATATAATTGTTTTCAAATGGGACTATTCAACGAAGGAAAATATAACAATGGGATAAAAGAAGGGATTAATAAATTGAAAAGAGATCCTATAATTCCAATTAAGAATTCGTTAGGCCCTTTAGGAATAGCACTTCAAGTTTCAAATTTTGATTCATTTTACCATTTAATAACTCATAATCAGATCTCGATAAATCAAAATTTGAAACTTGACAAATTAAAGGAAACTTTTCAAGTATTGAAATATTATTTAATGGACGAAAACGAGAGAATTTATAAGCCCGATCTATGCAGTAACATCGTTTTAAATCCATTCCATTTGAATTGGTATTTTCTCCATCATAATTATTGTGAAAAAACGTTTACAATAATTAGTCTTGGACAATTTATTTGTGAAAATGTATGTATAGCTCAAACTAAAAATGGACCACATCTAAAATCGGGTCAAATTCTAACTGTTCAAATGGATTCTGTAGTAATAAGATCAGCTAACCCTTATTTGGCGACTCCAGGAGCAACTGTTCATGGCCATTATGGAGAAATCCTTTATGAAGGAGATATATTAGTTACATTTATATACGAAAAATCGAGATCTGGTGATATAACACAAGGTCTTCCAAAAGTAGAACAGGTATTAGAAGTGCGCTCGATTGATTCAATATCGATGAACCTAGAAAAGAGAATTGACGCTTGGAACGGGCGTATAACAAGAATTCTCGGCATTCCTTGGGGATTCTTGATTGGTGCTGAGCTAACTATAGCGCAAAGTCGTATTTCTTTGGTTAATAAAATACAAAAAGTTTATCGATCCCAGGGAGTGCACATCCATAATAGACATATAGAAATTATTGTACGTCAAATAACATCAAAAGTCTTAGTTTCAGAAGATGGAATGTCTAATGTTTTTTTACCCGGCGAACTAATTGGATTGTTGCGAGCCGAACGAACGGGGCGTGCCCTGGAAGAAGCGATTTGTTACCGAGCTCTATTATTGGGAATAACAAAAACATCTCTGAATACTCAAAGTTTCATATCTGAAGCAAGTTTTCAAGAAACTGCTAGAGTTTTAGCAAAAGCCGCTCTCCGGGGTCGTATCGATTGGTTGAAGGGTCTGAAAGAGAATGTTGTTTTAGGGGGAATGATACCCGTTGGTACCGGATTCAAAAGAATAATGTACCATTCAAGGCCGAGGCAACATAACAAGATTACCTTGGAAACAAAAAAAAAGAATTTATTCGAGGGAAAAATGAGAGATATTTTGTTCCACCACAGAGAATTTTTTTTTTTTTAATTTCAAAGAATTTATGCGATACATGAGAGCAATCTAGGATTTAATGATTCCTAAGAGCGGATTCATCTCTTTAAACGCGGTCATTTGATTTTTTTTGGTAATAAAAGAGAATCAAAAAAATAATAAATAGAGAAAAATGAATGGCCTGATCATGTATCAACGACCAATTTTCGGTAGAAGAGAAGGTTCCATAGGAACATTTATTTATTTATATTTCAGTCTCTTTTTTCAATTTTTTTTTTTAAGTGTGGGGATAAATGACAAAAAGATATTGGAACATAACTTTTGAAGAGATGATGGAAGCTGGAGTTCATTTTGGCCACGGTACTAGGAAATGGAATCCTAGAATGGCACCTTATATATCCGCAAAGCGTAAGGGTATTCATATTACAAATCTTACTAGAACTGCTCGTTTTTTATCAGAAGCTTGTGATTTAGTTTTTGATGCAGCAAGTAGGGGAAAACAATTCTTAATTGTTGGTACCAAAAAAAAAGCAGCTGATTCAGTAGCGAGGGCTGCAATAAGAGCTCGGTGTCATTATGTTAATAAAAAATGGCTCGGCGGTATGTTAACGAATTGGTATACTACAGAAACGAGACTTCATAAGTTCAGGGACTTGAGAACGGAACAAAAGACGGGGAGACTCAACTGTCTTCCAAAAAGAGATGCTGCTATCTTGAAGAGACAATTATCTCACTTGGAAACATATCTTGGCGGCATTAAATATATGACGGGGTTACCCGATATTGTAATAATTGTTGATCAGCAAGAAGAATATACAGCTCTTCGAGAATGTATCACTTTGGGAATTCCAACGATTTGTTTAATCGATACAAATTGTGACCCAGACCTCGCCGATATTTCGATTCCAGCTAATGATGATGCTATAGCTTCAATCCGATTAATTCTTAACAAATTAGTATTTGCAATTTGTGAGGGTCGTTCTAGCTCTATACGAAATTCTTGATTAATAATAAGATAAATAAATTATTTGATTTGGTTGGGGGGATTCATAGATTTATGGAATCGGTTACTATACTATTACTAAATACTAAATCGCGCAAAAAAGAAAAAGCTAAAGACAACAAACGGAAATATTATGCGATTAGTCGGTATTCAAAATAGAAAATGAAAGTAGACAAGTCAAAAAGGAGATGGTTGAATCAAAATAATTCCCTTTCAAGTTCTATTTCTTTTAGAGGGCAATATGAATGTTCTATTATGTTCCATCAACACATTAAAAAGATTATATGATATATCGGCTGTGGAAGTAGGTCAACATTTCTATTGGCAAATAGGGGGTTTCCAAGTGCATGCCCAAGTACTTATTACTTCTTGGGTTGTAATTGCTATCTTATTAGTTTCAGCCATTCTAGTTGTTCGAAATCCGCAAACCATTCCCACTTTCGGTCAAAATTTCTTTGAATATGTCCTTGAATTCATTCGAGACGTGAGCAAAACTCAGATTGGAGAAGAATATGGTCCGTGGGTTCCATTTATTGGAACTATGTTTCTATTTATTTTTGTTTCTAATTGGTCAGGGGCTCTTTTGCCTTGGAAAATCATACAGTTACCTCATGGGGAATTAGCTGCACCCACAAATGATATAAATACTACTGTTGCATTAGCTTTACTTACGTCAGTAGCATATTTCTATGCGGGTCTTTCAAAAAAAGGATTAGCTTATTTTGGTAAATACATCCAACCAACTCCAATCCTTTTACCGATTAACATCTTAGAAGATTTCACAAAACCCTTATCGCTTAGTTTTCGACTTTTTGGAAATATATTAGCTGATGAATTAGTCGTTGTTGTTCTTGTTTCTTTAGTACCTTTAGTAGTTCCTATACCTGTCATGTTCCTTGGATTATTTACAAGTGGTATTCAAGCTCTTATTTTTGCTACTTTAGCTGCAGCTTATATAGGTGAATCCATGGAAGGCCATCATTGACTAGTTTTCGAAATAGTATTTTTTTTAGTTTAGCCCATCGCAATGTATGTACGGCTCAAGATAATCCACTTAGAGAACATAAATATATAAAATAGAAAGAAAAGATATTTTTAAAATTTGGAATAAAAGGTTTACCCCCCCCCGGAAAGATGCAATAAGGTATAAATAAAATAAGTATACGATTTAGTGTAATATTTAATAGTAAAATGGAAAAGATTACCTAGGAATTGTAAAAAAAAAAAATAGGAAAAAGATCTTTTAGATAGATCTCTTTCCTATTTTTCCTAAAAATACTCTTTGTTTGACCAATTTCCATTTTCCTCCAATCTATATTCTTTTTTTTTTGTTTTGTATTGTTGTATTTGTTTTGTTCATTCAAATATAACTATAACATATTAAAAATTTTTATTAGATTCTTTATTCTTATTTTTTTTTAGATTCGATTATATATATTATTAGATTTAGGATATATTAGTATATTAGATATTAGGAGCTATAAGTATGATAGCTGCGTTTACGACGTGTGATAAAAAGATGTTATATAGAACTAGAATAGAGTCCCTTTTCATTCATTCACATCCAATTCAACGATTGACCAAAATCAAATTTTCATAAAAAAAAAATCAAATTCTATTTATATCACTCAAATTCCGATATTTCTATGCAATAAGTCGGTCTAACGAATTGATTTAGATTGATTATATCCATATGGGATAATAAAAAAAGGGAAGAAAGGGCTTCAAAAAAACCGAGATTAAAAAAAAAAATAGAGTAGGAGTGAGGGGGGTCGAACTAGGTGTATATAATCTAATCGATAGAAGACAACTCTTTATTTTTTTTTTAGAGGTTTGGTTTCAAAGAATGATTCTCGAATCCGATTGAATCTAAGACACGACTAATTGGTTTACGGTATGGAAGAAACATATGTATATGTGATATTAGATATTAACTAGTTATATATGAATTAACTATATATCTAAATTTGCCCTGCTACTACTGTAAATTTAGATAGGGATTCAAAAAAGGAAGCCCTTCCGTTTCATTTCTAATTGTGAATTGAATATTGAATGACTAAATAAATTAAATCAAGAAAAAGAACGAAGAATTCAAAGAATAGTTCAAAAAATTAAGGTAAGATAAGAACAAAAGTTATATGGATTCAAAAAAAAAAACTACGTGTGTAGAAACGAAAAAAAAATATCGAAGTAATTCGGATAGTTCAAGAAAGATTATTATTTCAATTCGGAATTCTTAATTACTTCGACTGGATAAATCTTAGTAATTGAATAATTAAGTCATAATAAATTTGTTGGTTGATTATATCATTAACTATTTCTTTTCTTTATTTTATTTGGGGTGCGAGGAACTTATCATGAATCCACTGATTTCTGCCGCTTCCGTTATTGCTGCTGGGTTGGCCGTCGGGCTTGCTTCTATTGGACCTGGGGTTGGTCAAGGCACTGCTGCAGGGCAAGCTGTAGAAGGGATTGCGCGACAACCGGAGGCAGAGGGAAAAATACGGGGTACTTTATTGCTTAGTCTGGCTTTTATGGAAGCTTTAACAATTTATGGGCTGGTTGTAGCATTAGCGCTTTTATTTGCGAATCCTTTTGTTTAATCCTAAAAAAAATAGAAAAATATAAATAAATATTAGTTTTTCCGTGGACTTGCTTTGCTGCTCTTGCTTTTTCGAATTAAATTAAGATTTCGCTCCTACACTAATTTATTCGTTCGGACAAGAACACAGGGAAGGGCTGATTTAAGGGTGAGGAATTAACATACTGATTCGCCTTCTTCCTTCCCTTTTTTAGTCCAATCAACCCCCCCCCCCCCCCTTTTTTTTAGAAAGTTTTTCGAAAGTGTTGAAAACTAGAGATTTTGCAATTTACATAAGAACTGGTATCTAATTCTAATAAGTATCATTCTTATGGGGAATCTTCCAATTGACGGACCGATTCAAATATTCAAATAATAAATATATATTAATATATAAGAAATATATTTAATATATAATATGAATTATATAATATTACTATTTTAATATTAATATTATATATATTTATTATAACATTCTTATTCTTATTATTATATTAAGATTATTATATTAATAGAATTAGTAATAGAATTACTAATAATTAATATGGTACTAATAATTAATATGGATTAATAGTAAGGAATGGGAATAATATTCTATATATATAGAATATTATATCATAAAAAAAAACTAAGAAAAAATCTAAAAAAAAAATAGGAATCCTAGAAAGAGAATTAGTCTATCCATAAGAGGAGATGAGATCATATGAAAAATATAACCGATTCTTTCCTTTGCTTGGGTTACTGGCCATCCGCCGGAAGTTTCGGGTTTAATACCGATATTTTAGCAACAAATCCAATAAATCTAAGTGTAGTGCTAGGTGTATTGGTTTTTTTTGGAAAGGGAGTGTGTGCGAGTTGTTTATTTCAAAGAATAGATTGGATCCAACCAACTGCACTTTTTTTTCGTTATAACTAAGAAAATGTGCATGATCCCGCGAATTACTTCTCAATAAGTTTAATTTTTAATAAATTTTGAAAAAATTAAAAAAAAAATGAAGAACCATAGCATTTCGTGATTCATTGGTAAATCCACTTTGATTCTCTATTAACCAAGAATTTTGGACTATTACCATGGTTAAAGCTAAGCAGTTTGAAATCTAGACGCAGTGTAGTACTCTTTCTACCACTATTTTAATACAGAAATGGTTTCAAAAAAAAATTGTTGGAATTTTTTTTTTCGATATAGAACACTCATGTCGATAAAATGGCTTGAATCCTCTTTACGGTGAAAAATTGGAAAAACAGTGAATTTCACCCCCTTTTTTACAATGCGGAATCGATGACCTATGTATAAATGAATAAGAATTCTTTGGATTTGAAGAAAAAAAAAACAACTTTGCTGACAATTCTTTCTTTGGTCAGAAGAGTCCTCCGAATATTCTGGTCTTGTATTGGTAATAGTTTTCAATATTTTTCATTTTTAATCTTTTATTTATGGAATATCAAATATCAATATAAATAGAGAAGAGAGGATAGGCTCATTACATAAAACATTACATAAAAAAAGATAGGGAAATGTCCCATAAGTAATTGAGTGTGAGAGCCAAATGAATCGAAAGATTCATGTTTGGTTCGGGAAGAGATCATAGACATTTTGAAATGAATGGAAAGAGAATCTACTTTCATTAAGTGATTTATTAGATAATCGAAAACAGAGAATCTTGAGAACTATTCGAAATTCAGAAGAACTACGGGAAGGAGCCATTGAACAGCTGGAAAAAGCCCGGGCCCGCTTAAGGAAAGTCGAAACCGAAGCAGATCGGTTTCGAGTGAATGGCTATTCTGAAATAGAACGAGAAAAATTGAATTTA